TACTTTGGCTGGATTATTCGTAACTGCATATTTGCAATACAGGCGCGGCGATCAGTTGGACCTTTGATTAAGTAACATCTCTTTTTAAATAACATCTCTTTTTTCTTGACCTCCTGCGGATTAAAGAAAGGAGGAGGTCAAATCAAATTCGGGTTGCTGCTTAAGTTAGTAAAGTTATTTCATTGTAATTCGACCTAAGCTAAGAAGAACAGAATCACGCTCTGTAGGATTTGAACCTACGACATCGGGTTTTGGAGACCCGCGTTCTACCGAACTGAACTAAGAGCGCTTTCTTATCACAATATAAAAGACCGTAAATAAATCAATTTTTTTTGTAACCCCCCACTATATATATATCTTGCATGCATATGTATCATAAAGAAAGGGTTATGTATGTCCAATTTTCATTGATCTCAATTGATCCTTCATTACTACACATAGGAGAAGTAATAAATAGGGATGACAGGATTTGAACCCGTGACATTTTGTACCCAAAACAAACGCGCTACCAAGCTGCGCTACATCCCTTTCAATTAGCCTACAGTGTCATTGTAGAGAATCCCCGTCTTGTTTTCCACATCGTAATTTCCTCTATTGATATACTATACAATTTATCTTGCCATTTCTTCTTTGTTCATCTCATATACATATAAACATATAATAAAAGAATAATTCAATTATCTTAAAAAAAAATGATAAATTTACCTTTACTCTATTTATTTATTATTTAAATTTATTTCTATATATAGAATTCTATTATTAAGATTAATAAAATAATTCTATTAAACTCTAAATTTTATTAAAATTTAGAAATCTAGAAATTAATAAATATATTTTATATTAAATATTTTATTTTTATTATAGAAAATAATAAATAGAATAAGAATATTTAATTTCAATAGTAATCTAAATTATTACTATAAATTGAATTTCATTTTATAAACCCAACATATAAATAAATTTATATCGGTAATATTCATAAAATAAGTGGACATCTTTTTCTGTTGTAAAGAAAGGAAAGAAAATAGAATCTATCGGGTCGCTATATCCATTTTAGTTAGGGATTCCCCGTACAAATACAAGTGATCCTTAACTACATATGTATCTGATCATATATGTATTACAATAAAAAAGGAGGATTTTCAATGCGAGATATAAAAACATATCTTTCTGTGGCACCCGTGTTAAGCACTCTGTGGTTCGGGTCTTTAGCAGGTCTATTGATAGAGATCAATCGTTTATTCCCAGATGCGTTGACATTCCCTTTTTTTCATTCTAGTTAGGGATGAAGAAGCTTAAAGATACAATAAATTATCTGTGACTAACTCCCCCCCCTTCTTTGTTTTGTTCTTGACTGTCGTTTTTTTAGGATAAAAAAAGAAGATTCACCCGGAACGAAACTCGGGTTTAGGCTGAATTAATAATTAATAGAGGGAGAACAGAAATGAAAAAAAAAATAAGGTTCGAGGACAACAAAAGCATACAAGATACTTAAATTTAATACTGGTACTAATTTAATTGATAGTTAGAAATCGTTGTATTACTTATTATTTCTCTATTGATATTGATTGCAATGAAATATTTCAGAATTGGATTTATTTCGAGTCAGCAACTTCTTTCTTTCTTGTTTCGGATCGAAAATGGAAGAGTTGGGTAAATCCAAAATAAAAAAGGGAGGTTCATGGCCAAGGGTAAAGATGTGAGAGTAAGAGTTATTTTGGAATGTAACAGTTGTGTCCGAAACGATATTAATAAGAAATCACGGGGTATTTCCAGATATATTACTCAAAAGAATCGACACAATACGCCTAGTCGATTGGAATTGAGAAAATTTTGTCCCTATTGTTACAAGCATACAATTCATGGGGAGATAAAGAAATAGATAAAATGTAACGCGTGTGTAAACCCTCCAAGGAACAGGAATCAATTACATAATAATATATATAAATAAACTATAAAAATAAAAACAACCAAATCCTATTTCGGTCGGATCAAAAATTAGAATTAAGAAATAGGATTTTAAAGATAAGGAATAAACCATGGATAAATCCAAGCGACTTTTTCTTAAAAAAAAGCGATCTTTTCGTAGGCGTTTGCCCCCAATTGGGTCGGGGGATCGAATTGATTATAGAAACATGAGTTTAATTAGTCGATTTATTAGTGAACAAGGAAAAATATTATCTAGACGAGTGAATAGATTGACGTTGAAACAACAACGATTAATTACTATTGCTATAAAACAAGCTCGTATTTTATCTTTGTTACCTTTTCTTAATAATGAGAAACAATTTGAGAGAACTGAGTCGACTCCTAGAACTACGGGTCCTCGAACTAGAAATAAATAGATAGGCCTATTCCTCAATTGCAATTGAATCAAAATTCCAATCCGAACCCCAACTCAGATTTATTTTTTGTTCGAAAAATTCGAGAATCCAGATTGGATTGTCACGTTGTAAGAAAAAAGGCGTAAGGTAAATAAAGTAAAAAAAAATATTTCTTCTTTTTTTTTATTGAAGCATGTTCATTCATTTTGACTATATTTATCTATCCTATTAATTTATACTCGACCTTCCCGGAGCTCATTCTCCGGGGGCTCCGTTTAAATCATTACGGTGTATTCCCTCCCTTATCTGTATTCCCTCCCTTATCTGTATTCCTTCCCTTATGATAAAAAAATGGGATATCATAATCATGCATCCTGTATTTCTCTAAGTATTCCTCTAAGGTAACGCCAGAAATAGATCGAAAAGGAGCGACTGGGTACTTAGGAGCGACTCGGTAATCATCTATGATCCTAGAGTTAGAGTAAATCCCGTAAAAAGAATTCATACTCAGGACCGCGATTTGTGCAAGCATTTTACGATTAATAAGTCGCTTCCTCTTGTACATATCATGTATTGATCTATTATAACTATTGTATAAATCATTCTCACGAATGCCTGCATTTATCCGAGTGATCCACAAACGACGAAAATTTCTCTTTTGCCTGCCCCTATCCCGATGAGCAGAAACTAAGGCTCTCATTTTCTGTTGAAAAGTAGTTCGAGTAAGTCTTGAATGAGCCCCTCGAAAGGTTGATGCAAATAAACGAATTTTTGTTCTACGTCTCCGGGCTATATACCCTCGTCTAATTCTGGTCATTGAATCAAATGAAACTTTGATGAATATGAATAACTAATTGATTTATTTTCTTTCAGTCATTCTTTTCTCCTTTCCTGGTCTATTAATAACAAAACGGATTCTTCCGATGTATAAAAAAATTCCAATGGCTTTTGCTACTATGACCTTCCCAACCACGATTTTTTCCAGGCATTTAACCCCGAAATAAGGAAATTGTATTGATACTAGGTATCAACAAAGAACAAAACAGTAAATTGTAAATTAAGTTGAGTATAAAGTATCAATAAATAGTAAAGGTAAATGCATAAATAAATAGTGGGTTCCATCGTTTCTATGGTTGCTTCTTAAACGGTGAGGTCCTCTCTATACACCGGAGCCCCTCCCTTCATTTAATCAATGTTATTAGTAACTTGTACAGTTCACATTCTTTGACTCTACCCATGAATTATCCAGTAATAGGTCTTTTCACAATGAGATCTACCCATACAGTAACGGTATTTAATTACAAAGGTTGGCTAGGTAGCTGACCCTGTTAGTCCGTTCTTGCAAGAGTGGGGGCATAATTCTTTTGCTTCTTAAATACTATTTGATTTTCCCCCGCTTAATGGATAACCATTTGCTACCAATGGGGAATTGCTTCTCATCTCCAATTGAGGTGATTGGATTTGCACCAATAGAAACCATAAATTTCATACACAATGGAGGTTTGTTTTTTTAGCTTCATATATTGAATGGAATTCTTCCATCCTATTCATTGGTACTGGTCATTGATACTGGAAAAACTTTTCCTTTATTTTGTTCCAGCTCATGATCTGAACGAGTCGCACATACACCCTAGTACATGTTCCTCGACGCTGAGGACATCCCCGAAGAGCGGGGGATTTTGTTACATTTTTTATTGGCTGTCTTGTATTTCTAATAAGTTGTTTAATGGTTGGCATGCTAAATCGTATATAAATGGTCTGGTTTAGATCAATCCTAACCGGATGATTATAAATTATTCTTATTTTTTTTTTTTTTTTACCTTATTTTACCCCGGTAAGCAGATAAAAAATGAAATTTAGGTTCATCCGAATTATGGTTCAAAATGGAATCTCGGATTTACCTGAAATCCCCGGCATTTTCGGCCGCTACAAGATCAACAATTCCATAAGCTTGGGCTTCTGTTGCTGACATAAAAACATCCCTTTCCATGTCTTCGGATACAACCCATAAAGGTTTGCCCGTTCTTTGTACATAAACCCTTGTGAGGGTTTCGCGAAGTTTCAGCAGTTCTTCCGCTTCTAGGATAAATTCTCCTGTTTGTGCCTTATAAAAAGAACTAACAGGTTGGTGGATCATTACCCTGATGATATAACATAATGAATGGTTCCTCGATCTCGTACGATCGGACGAAGGAAAGAGATGAAGAATAACAAGAAAAGAATAAAATAAGAATAGATATATAATTGAACAACCGTACAGGCATTTTTTGTGCATACGGCTCCACAATGGAATTTACTTTTCCTTTCGGTCGAGCAAAAAGAGAAATAGGATCCATCAAATCCCAATCTTTAAGTGATCCATTTACCAACCTTCTTTTCGGGGGGGTTCAAAAATACTATGATGGTTCCGTTGCTTTCTATATTTATCATTTATCTTGTATGTGATTCAGCAATCCCAAAGTTTCTTTTTGATCCGATCAAAATAAAAAAGTAAAAAAAAAATGATCATTTTTTTTTGAGTACTCTTTCATAACATAAATATTGGAAAGAGACTTCTGGTGTGAAAACAAAAAAGTTTGTGACGCTGAAATGAATCCCGGATAGATAAGATCAAATCGGAGATACTTTTTGTCTCATATTACTCACCCGATACATAATCTCATGTTATGAAAAAACAATAATGGTTTGTTCATATCGAACTCGAAGTGCCATGCTATTATTACTTAATATTCGTATTCTTATTCATATTACATGTCGCGAAGGCATAGTCTTATTTTTTCTCTCAAATCAAATAAAAAAAACTCATTGGCGCCAAGCGTGAGGGAATGCTATACGTTTGGTAATTTCTCCTCCGACCAGGATAAAAGATCCCATTGAAGCGGCTAATCCCATGCATATTGTATGTACATCTGGTAGCACAAATTGCATAGTATCATAAATGGCTACTCCGGGCATTACCCACCCGCCGGGGGTGTTTATAAACAAATAAAGATCCCGGGTCTCATCTTCTATACTGAGATATACCATGAGACCAATAAGTTGGTTTGAGATCTCGCTATTAACGCCTTGGCCTAAAAAAAGTAATCTTTCTCGATGAAGTCGGTTGATTAGGACAAAATTTTATCCCTTAGGAACCGTACACGCACCTTTGGATGCATACGGTTCAAAAAAAATTGCGAAAAAAAAAGAATCAATGTGTTGATTCCAGCCCGCCTTCTTTTTTATAGTTAAATTTTATAGTTAAAGTATAGTAGGACTTTTCCACTTCTTAATGAAGGGGCTTTTTCTTCTATTTTTTTAAGAAAGATGATTTTTTGATCGCCTCTCCGTAAAAACGGAGATAATCCACTAAACTTATCGAATTAATCTCTCATTGATGTATTGTTTCATCGAAATCCAATCCAAATTACGATGTAATTTTCTTGTTCCTGAATGGGCCTCCTCAATTTTTTTAGGTTTATATTCTACTCCGGGTAAAGATCCGCCCGATTTCAATTTGCACATATAGGACAAATGATCCCAATACCACTTTTTTTGGTACGACTTTTTTTCAATCATTTCTTTCATGCCTTTCTTACGACAAATATTTGATGTAGTCATCATATTATTTCATTGATTGACAGTTTGAGATCGTTCATATGCTATAAAGTAATGACTTATGTATGGTATGATAGAAGTGGTAATCATACATATATTACCAATCGGGTATTTTCTGAACGGAGCCTGGATACTTCATTTTATTGGTCCAACCAAGCAAGCCAACCATAAATTTTTATAATGGATAATATTAATATTGATCTCAACCCCCTCAAAAATGGATCTAATTGCACTTCACGCTCCAAATTATTGATGGTTTTCAAGCAATCTTTTTTGGGCGAAACAGAGGGTATCTCCAGCGGGGGAGAGAACGGGGAAATCCCATACGACCCAATATGTCTGACAAGTCGCACTATATGTCAACCCAAATTGCATCTTCCTCTCCAGGACTCCGAAAAGGTACTTTTGGAACACCAATAGGCATCAACTGAAAGAAAGGGTAGTTGAGTATTATATTTTACTTTGATGTGGAAACGTAATGTTGTATTTTATCCATATATATTGGAAAATTCCTAGAGTAAGACGAAATGAATAAAGGTAAATTATTACGAATGGGTAGGGCTGTTCAAATGATGAACAAGTATCTACGCATTCGCTCATAGAAAATGGGACCAATCTACCCATTGCGTATTGGTACTTATCGGGTATAGAATAGATCTGCTTATCTTTGTTCCTACAAACAGAATTGTTCCATTATTACCAACGAAATGGAATTAAATAAATATTCACCCTTGCTCCGAAATAATCCACTGAAAGGGAGAGGTCCATAGCATAGTCTTTTCCAATGCGATAAAGTTACATAGTGTCTATTTTTCTTTGATAAAGGGGTATTTCCATGGGTTTGCCTTGGTATCGTGTTCATACCGTCGTATTGAATGATCCGGGTCGCTTGCTTTCTGTACATCTAATGCATACAGCTCTCGTTTCTGGTTGGGCCGGTTCAATGGCTCTGTACGAATTAGCAGTTTTTGATCCCTCCGACCCTGTTCTTGATCCAATGTGGAGACAAGGTATGTTCGTTATACCCTTCATGACTCGTTTAGGAATAATCAATTCATGGAGCGGTTGGAGTATCACAGGAGGGACTATAACGAATCCGGGTATTTGGAGTTACGAAGGTGTGGCTGGGGCACATATTATGTTTTCTGGTTTGTGCTTCTTGGCAGCTATCTGGCATTGGGTATATTGGGATCTAGAAGTATTCTGTGATGAACGTACAGGAAAACCTTCTTTGGATTTGCCCAAGATTTTTGGAATTCATTTATTTCTTTCAGGATTAGCTTGCTTTGGGTTTGGTGCATTTCATGTAACAGGCTTGTATGGTCCTGGAATATGGGTGTCTGATCCTTATGGACTAACCGGAAAAGTACAATCTGTAAATCCTGCGTGGGGGGTAGAAGGTTTTGATCCTTTTGTTCCGGGAGGAATAGCCTCTCATCATATTGCAGCAGGTACATTGGGTATATTAGCGGGCCTATTCCATCTTAGTGTTCGTCCGCCCCAACGTCTATACAAAGGATTACGTATGGGTAATATTGAAACTGTCCTTTCCAGTAGTATCGCCGCTGTCTTTTTTGCAGCTTTTGTTGTTGCTGGAACTATGTGGTATGGCTCCGCGACTACCCCGATCGAATTATTTGGTCCAACTCGTTATCAATGGGATCAAGGATACTTCCAGCAAGAAATATATCGAAGGGTTGGTGCCGGACTAGCCGAAAATCAGAGTTTATCAGAAGCTTGGTCTAAAATTCCCGAAAAATTAGCTTTTTATGATTACATTGGCAATAATCCAGCAAAGGGGGGATTATTTAGAGCGGGCTCAATGGACAACGGGGATGGAATAGCTGTTGGATGGTTAGGACATCCCGTCTTTAGAGATAAAGATGGGCATGAGCTTTTTGTACGTCGTATGCCTACTTTTTTTGAAACATTTCCAGTAGTTTTGGTAGACGGAGACGGAATTGTAAGAGCCGATGTTCCTTTTAGAAGGGCAGAATCGAAGTATAGTGTCGAACAAGTAGGAGTCACTGTTGAGTTCTATGGTGGCGAACTCGATGGAGTGAGTTATAGTGATCCTGCTACCGTGAAAAAATATGCTAGACGTGCTCAATTGGGTGAAATTTTTGAATTAGATCGCGCTACTTTGAAATCTGATGGTGTTTTTCGTAGCAGCCCAAGGGGTTGGTTTACTTTTGGGCATGCTTCGTTTGCTTTGCTCTTCTTTTTCGGACACATTTGGCATGGTGCTAGAACCTTGTTCAGAGATGTTTTTGCTGGTATTGACCCAGATTTGGATGCTCAAGTGGAATTTGGAGCATTTCAAAAACTTGGAGATCCAACTACAAGGAGACAAGTAGTCTGATACAATATTGCTCTTGTATCTTTCGCCTCCATTGGATTTTTGTGATTTAACTTTGACATAGAGTACTAGAGAAATCTTGATTTGAATCATCACCGCCCCTTTCTTTGACTCTTGTCCTTTCTTAATCTGGGAAATGATCCCAAATGAACAGGTGTGGAAGCTATAATTGTAAACCACGATCGAATTTATGGAAGCATTGGTTTATACGTTCCTCTTAGTCTCGACTCTAGGAATCATTTTTTTCGCGATATTTTTTCGAGAGCCACCTAAGGTTCCGACTAAAAAGGCGAAATGATTTTTCATTATTTTACATTACATTATCCAAATTGAAGTAAAGTAATGAGCCTCCTATGATATGGGAGGCTCATTACTTTACTTCAACTAGTCCCCGTGTTCCTCGAATGGATCTCTTAGTTGTTGAGAGGGTTGCCCAAAAGCGGTATATAAGGCGTACCCGGTAAAACTTACAAGTAAACCAGATATAAAGATGGCGACTAGGGTTGCTGTTTCCATTATTATAAAATTTAAAGACCACAATGGATCTATGATAAGATCGTTTATTTACAACGGAATGGTATACAAAGTCAACCGATCTCAACCAATGCAATAGGATTTATGGCTACACAAACCGTTGAGGGTAGTTCTAGATCTGGTCCAAGACGAACTACCGTAGGGAATTTATTGAAACCATTGAATTCGGAATATGGTAAAGTAGCCCCCGGGTGGGGAACTACCCCTTTGATGGGGGTCGCAATGGCTCTATTTGCAGTATTCCTATCTATTATTTTGGAGATTTATAATTCTTCCGTTTTACTGGATGGAATTTCAATGAATTAGGTCCATAAAAATCACGAAGTCCTGGCTTTTCAATCCAAAGTGAATCACTTAGGACTCGGATTTCTAGGCCATTCTGGCAGTTCGACCGTGGAATTCCTTTCTTTCTGTATTTCCGGAATATGAGTGTGTGACTTGTTATAATTGATCCTATTGATAGTACAGAGAGTAGGTCTGTCATCTTGAGAGAGATGGGTTCTGCCTCGTCGGATATTCATTTTTTTTATCTGGAGCACAGAATATATGGAATAGATCAAGAAATATTTGAACTATGATTCATGCCTAGTATTCAGACCTCGCGACTGGACTCAAAAAAATTTAAAAGATTTATTTTAGAATTCTAAATCGAAGGGTTTGTTTTTCTTCCTTAAACATTCTATTCTGTTTATGTTTCTTTATTTTGACCAACGGACAAATCAAATGTTTCTCCGAATTTTTAGGCATTTCATCTATTAATTGAATAAGTGATGATCAAACGGTTCTTACTCAGAGAACCTTTGGGCTTAGGGGCTTTATTCAATCATCGTGGTTTTAGTATGAATCTGAGGTTTCAATCGATTCATAGGGTCTCAACAAGAAAATTCCTATCAATAATAAACAAAAAGAAATCCGAATAATTATAATTAGACACAAAAAAAATAAATAAAAATAGGGAAAAAGAAGATTCAAGAGGCCTGTAACTATCAACATAAAGACAAATGAGCCGACTTGATATTTTGGCATTATCATCACAAAGAAGAATTTGAGGGCTTTTTTCCTTCCTATCTTCGGAGAAGGTTGAGCGTACTAATAAGAATAAGAAGTTTCAAACTTTATATTACGTATCCATTGCAATCAGTATTGGGGTGTTTCTGCTTGAGCTGTACGAGATGAAATTCTCATA